TTTTTTTTATGTCATTTTAAAAAGAATGGTCCAAAAAAAAATGCTTTATAATATAAATATTTATATTATATATAAACATTTACTAATATATACATCTAATAATATATCTATATATATATAAATATATAATATTAAATATAAACCAAAAAAAAAAATTAATTATGGTTCTTATAATAATAACAGTGAGGTATCTATAAGCCTAAGGGTCTTAAAATTAACTTAAAAAAAAAATAATTAGTATATTAATATTTAATATAAAATACTGATAGATATATATAAATAAGGTATATATATAAAAATTTATAATATATATATATATATATAGATAAATTAATATATATAATATAAATATTTATATAAAAAAAAAAAAAAAAAAAGACTAAGGGTCTACTAAATATTATTAATTAATAATAATTTAATAATTATGATGATTTTATTACATATATATATAAATAATTTGATTTTTTTTATAGAAAAATAAATTCTATTTATATAATAATTATAATGATATAATATAAATAAATATAAAATGGGGATTATATTTATAAATATATTATACAAAAAAAAACTGGGGGGTTTTTTTTTGAGGTTGGGGAGGAATGTACTATTTTTAATTCTTATTTAATAATTTAGTATTTATATTAATTATTGCTATTATATTTTATAATAAATAAATTTATTTAAAATTAATTTTAATTATTTATTTTTATTATATTATAAAATATATTATTTTATTTTGGTTAATATTTTTATTATTATTTTATTTTACATGTAAATTTTTGTGTGAATTTATTTAATTTTTAAAAAATTATTTAATTATTTTATTCACAGTGATTGATATTAATATAAAAAAGAAATTTTGTATTAGTAATAATATATAGTATTGGTAAAATTTGTGCCAGCTACCGCGGTTATACAAATAATACAAATAAAAATTTTTAGTAGTAGTTAAATTGATCAAATTTTAATATAAATATAAATTTATTAGGTGAAATTTTTAAATTTATTTATTATTAATTTAAAAAATAATTTAAGCTATAAACTTTTTATAATAAACTAGGATTAGATACCCTATTATTAAAAATAAATATGAGCATACTAAAGTAGTATTAGTTATATTCTTAAAATTTAAAAAATTTGGCGGTATTTTAGTCTATTCAGAGGAATCTGTCCTGTAATTGATAATCCACATTGAACCTTACTTAAATTTGTTTAATTTGTATATCGCCGTCATCAGAATATATTATAAGATAAAATTTTCTTAATATCTAATAAGATAATATGTCAGGTCAAGGTGCAGTTTATGTTTAAGTAGAGATGGATTACAATAAATTTATTTAATATGAATTATTTTTTGAAATAAAAATTTGAAAGTGGATTTGAAAGTAATATAAAAAAGATTATTTATATGATTTTAGCTCTAAAATATGCACATATCGCCCATCGTTCTTATTTTTAAAATAAGATAAGTTGTAACATAGTAGATGTACTGGAAAGTGTATCTAGAAAGACAATTTAAAGCTTAATTAGTAAAGTATTTCATTTACATTGAAAAGAAATTTGTGCAAATCAATTTAAATTGATTAGATTTTATTTATTAATTTTGTTTTTTTTTATTTAATTTATTTAATAAAAATAATTTTAAAATTTTAGGTTTTAGTATTTTATAAAGAAAAAATAATTTTAATTATAGTTTATTTGTATTGTAAAAGAAAATTGAAATAATTTGAAAAATTTTTATTTTAAAAGAAAATTTAATTTATTGTACCTTGTGTATCAGGGTTTATTAATTAAAAAATTATTATATTAATTTTTCTCGAATTTTAAAGATTTAATTATATATAAAAGTTACTGTGGAATAATTATTTTTAATATATAATTAGAAATGAAATGTTAATCGTTTTAAAATATATCTAGTTTTTTAAGAAATAAATTTAATTTAGATTTATAAATTTAAATTATTTAATTATTTTAAATAATTTATTTTATAAAATTAATATTTTAAGGGATTAGCTTTAAAATAAATTTTTAAATTTTAAATTAATTATTTAATAAATATAAGCTTAAAAATAGCTATTATTAACAAATTTGTTATAATTTATTTTAAAAATTTAATTATTTAATATAAAATTAAATTATTTATTAAAATATAAATTTTAATTATAAAAATTTATAAATTATGATAAAATTAGTATATAAGATTTTTATAAATAATTATTTATGAAAGGTTTAAATAAGGAATTCGGCAAAATATATATTCACCTGTTTATCAAAAACATGTCTTTTTGAATTAAATTTAAAGTCTAACCTGCCCACTGATGAAAAATTAAAGGGCCGCAGTATCTTGACCGTGCGAAGGTAGCATAATCACTAGTCTTTTAATTGGAGGCTTGTATGAATGGTTGAATGAGATATATACTGTCTTTTTTAAAATTATATAGAATTTTATTTTTTAATTAAAAAGTTAAAATAAAATTAAAGGACGAGAAGACCCTATAGATCTTTATTTTTGTTATTTATAAATTAAAAAGAATTTTAAAATTTATAATTTAATAAAAAATTTTATTGGGGTGATATTAAAATTTAAAAAACTTTTAAAATTTATTAACATTAATATATGAATAAATGATCCAGTTTTATTGATTAAAAATTTAAGTTACCTTAGGGATAACAGCGTAATTTTTTTTTAGAGTTCATATCGACAAAAAAGATTGCGACCTCGATGTTGGATTAAGAGTTATTTTTAGGTGTAGAAGTTTAAAGTTTAGGTCTGTTCGACCTTTGAATTCTTACATGATCTGAGTTCAAACCGGCGTAAGCCAGGTTGGTTTCTATCCTTAATTAATTATTATATTATAGTACGAAAGGACCTAATATAAAAAATATAGATTTTAATAATATGATTAATATTAATATTATTTAACTATTTTGGCAGATTAGTGCAATAAATTTAGAATTTATAAATATAATTTAATAATTATAAATAGTATTGTTTTATATAGATTTATTATTATCATTAATTGGAAGATTATTATTAGTAATTTGTGTTATAGTTGGAGTTGCATTTTTAACTTTATTAGAACGAAAAGTTTTAGGTTATATTCAAATTCGAAAAGGTCCTAATAAAGTAGGATTTATGGGTTTATTACAACCTTTTAGAGATGCTGTTAAATTATTTACTAAGGAACAAACTTATCCTTTATTATCTAATTATATTTTTTATTATTTTTCTCCTATTTTTTCTTTATTTTTATCTTTATTAATTTGAATATGTATTCCTTATTTAATTAAGTTATATTCTTTTAATTTAGGGGTATTATTTTTTTTATGTATTACTAGTTTAGGGGTTTATACGGTAATAGTTGCTGGTTGATCTTCTAATTCAAATTATGCTTTATTAGGAGGATTACGAGCTGTAGCTCAAACAATTTCTTATGAAGTAAGTTTAGCTTTAATTTTATTAAGTTTTATTTTTTTAATTGGGGACTATAATTTTTTAAATTTTTATTTATTTCAAAAATATACTTGATTTATTATATTTTGTTTTCCTTTAGGGTTAGTATGGTTTGCTTCTTGTTTAGCAGAAACTAATCGTACTCCTTTTGATTTTGCTGAAGGTGAATCTGAATTAGTATCTGGATTTAATGTAGAATATAGAAGTGGGGGATTTGCTTTAATTTTTTTAGCTGAATATTCTAGAATTTTATTTATAAGTATATTATTTAGTGTAATGTTTTTAGGTAGAGATATTTATAGATTATTATTTTTTTTTAAGTTAACTATAATTTCTTTTTTATTTATTTGAGTTCGTGGAACATTACCTCGATTTCGATATGATAAATTAATATATTTAGCTTGAAAAAGTTTTTTACCGATATCTTTAAATTATTTATTTTTTTTTATTGGAGTAAAGTTATTTATTTTATCTTTATTATTTTAATGAATTTTTTTTAGTATTAAAATTAATAGAAGATTTTACTTCTTTCTTATGTTTTCAAGACATACACTATAAAAGCTTATTAATTTAATTTAATAATTTATCTCAATATTTAGATAATAAAGGATTAATTAAAAAATAAGAAAAATATAAAACAGTTAAAATTTGACCTGTTAATACATAAGGGTCTTCTACTGGTCGAGCTCCAATTCATGTTAATAAAGAAGCAATAATTACTATATTTCAGAATAAAATTTGATTTAAAGGATAGAATTGTAATCCTCGGAATTTACTAGTATGAGTAAAAGGAAGAATTATTAAAATTGCAATTGATAAAACTAATGCAATTACTCCTCCTAATTTATTAGGAATTGATCGAAGAATAGCATAAGCAAATAAAAAATATCATTCAGGTTGAATATGAACAGGAGTAACTAATGGATTAGCTGGAATAAAATTTTCAGGATCTATTAATAAATAATTAAATTTTCAAATAAACCCAATTAAAATTCAAATAAAAATAATAAAACCAACAACATCCTTATAAATGAAATAAGGATGAAAGGGAATTTTATCAACATTTCTATTAAGACCTAATGGATTATTAGATCCTGTTTGATGTAAAAATAATAAATGAATTATTGTTAAAGCTGCAATAATAAATGGAAGAACAAAATGAAATGTAAAAAATCGTGTTAATGTTGCATTATCAACAGCAAATCCTCCTCAAATTCATTGTACTAAATCAGTTCCTAAATATGGAATAGCTGATATTAAATTTGTAATTACTGTAGCTCCTCAAAAAGATATTTGCCCTCATGGTAAAACATATCCTAAGAATCCTGTTGCTATTACTATAAATAAAATAATTACTCCAATTATTCATGTAGGAATATATAAGTAAGAATTATAGTATACTCCTCGTCCTACATGTGTAAATAAACAGGCAAAAAAAAATGATGCTCCATTAGCATGACAAATTCGTAGAAATCATCCATTATTTACATCTCGGTAAATATGATTTACTCTATTGAATGCTGTTTCAATATCTGAAGTATAATGTATAGCTAAAAATAAACCTGTGATAATTTGAATTACTAAGCAAAGACCTAGTAATGAACCAAAATTTCATCAAGCAGAAATATTAGATGGAGCTGGTAAGTCAACTAAAGCATTATTAGCAATTTTAAATAAAGGGTGTCTTTTTCGTAATGGTTTATTCATTAATTTATAGGACGTAATGGTCCATAATTTTTTTTAGTAATTTTTACAGTTACTAATAAAGTTAAAAATAAATAATTAATTAATAGTAAGGTAATTAAATTTGTAGGAAAATTATATATTTTATTTAAAGATAAAAAATTTTCATAATATAAATTATTTTTGTTAAATAATTGAATTCTTTCATTATTTTTAATAAAATTTTCTATTAATGAATTGTCAAAAAAATATGAAATAATTAAAAATAAAAAAATTATTATAATTGAAATAAAAGTTAATTTAAATGATATAGAAAATATTTCATTTGAAGATAAAGAAGTAACATAAATAAATAAAACCAATATTCCTCCTATAAAAATTAAAAATAATACATAAGAAAATCAAAAAGTTTTTGAATAAATTCCAGTTATTAAACATGTTAAAAAAGTTTGAATTAATAATATTAATCCTATAGCTAATGGATGTTTTATTTGTATAAAAATAAAACTAGTAATAAAACATAAGAGTATAATTATTATAATATCAAGAAATAGTTTATTTAAAATATTAACTTTGGGAGTTAGTGATAAAGAGATTTCTTTTTTCTTGAAGTTTTAAAAAAATAATTTTTATTTTTAGTTTACAAGACTAATGTTTTTATTAAACTATTAAAACAATTAATGTCAAATTTTTTATTATATTATTTTATAATTATTATATTTATATTTGGATGTATTGTTTTTATTTCAACTCGAAAGCATTTATTATGTACTTTATTAAGTTTAGAATTTATAGTATTAATATTATTTATGTTATTATTTTTTTTATTAAATTTTATAAATTATGAAGGGTATTTTAGAATGTTTTTTTTAACTTTTTGTGTTTGTGAAGGAGTTTTAGGTTTATCTATTTTAGTATCTATAATTCGTACTCATGGTAATGATTATTTTCAAAGTTTTTCTATTTTACAATGTTAAAGTTTATTTTTATAATTTTATTTATAAATATTTTTATATTTTATAAAAATATTTATTGAATGGTTCAAAATTTACTTTTTTTAGGTGCTTTTTTATTTATAATAAAAATTAGTTCAATATATTATTTTTGTAATATTTCTTATTATTTTGGTATAGATATAGTATCATATGGATTAATTTTATTAAGTTTTTGAATTTGTGCATTAATATTAATAGCGAGAGAAAGAGTTGTACGTTTAAATAATTATACAAATTTATTTTTATTTATAATTTTATTTTTATTATTAATATTAATTTTAACTTTTAGTTCAATAAGTTTATTTATATTTTATTTATTTTTTGAAAGTAGATTAATTCCTACTTTATTTTTAATTTTAGGATGAGGATATCAACCTGAACGATTACAAGCTGGAGTTTATTTATTATTTTATACATTATTAGCTTCTTTACCTTTATTAATTGGTATTTTTTATATTAAGAATAATGATTTTACAATAAATATTATTCTTTTAAATTATTGTAAGTTATATAATTTAGAATTTTTATATTTATGTATAGTATTTGCTTTTTTAGTAAAAATACCTATATTTTTAGTTCATTTATGATTACCAAAAGCTCATGTAGAAGCTCCAGTATCTGGTTCTATAATTTTAGCTGGGATTTTATTAAAATTAGGGGGTTATGGTTTATTACGAGTGTTTTCATTATTACAAATTATAGGAATAAAGTTTAATTATATTTGAATTAGTATTAGTTTAATTGGAGGAGTTTTAGTAAGTTTAATTTGTTTACGTCAAATAGATTTAAAAGCATTAATTGCTTATTCATCTGTTGCTCATATAGGAATTGTTTTAAGTGGGTTATTAACTATAACATATTGAGGGTTAAGAGGATCTTATACTTTAATATTAGCTCATGGACTTTGTTCTTCTGGTTTATTTTGTTTAGCTAATATTTCTTATGAACGAATAGGAAGACGAAGTTTATTAATTAATAAAGGAATATTAAATTTTATACCTAGAATAGCATTATGATGATTTTTACTATGTTCAGGTAATATAGCAGCTCCACCAACATTAAATTTATTAGGAGAAATTTCTTTATTAAATAGAATTATTAGTTGATCTTGATTAACAATAATTAGTTTAGCTTTATTATCTTTTTTTAGAGCTGCTTATACATTATATTTATTTGCTTATAGTCAACATGGAAAAGTTTATTCAGGAATATTTTTTTTTTCTTCAGGAGTTAGACGAGAGTATTTATTATTAATATTACATTGATTACCTTTAAATTTATTGATTATAAAGAGAAATTTTTGTATATTATGAATTTAATTTAAATAGTTTAATAAAAATATTGATTTGTGGTGTCAATGATATGAAATTTTTCATTTTAGATCGTGAATAATTTAGTTAATTATTGTAAAAATAGTTTTTATATTTTAATTTTTATTAGAATTTCTTTATTTTTTTTTAGTTTAAAATTTTTATTTAATGATTTAGTTTATTTTATTGAGTGAGAAGTTGTTTCTTTACATAGAATATCTATTGTAATAACATTTTTATTTGATTGAATAAGTTTAATATTTATATCATTTGTTTTACTAATTTCTTCATTAGTAATTTTTTATAGAAATCAATATATAGCTGAAGATTTTAATGTTAATCGATTTATTTTATTGGTTTTAATATTTGTATTATCAATAATAATATTAATTATTAGACCTAATTTAATTAGAATTTTATTAGGATGAGATGGCCTTGGTTTAGTTTCTTATTGTTTAGTTATTTATTTTCAAAATGTAAAATCATATAATGCTGGGATATTAACTGCTTTATCTAATCGAATTGGAGATGTGGCATTATTATTAGCTATTGCTTGAATATTAAATTATGGTAGTTGAAATTATATTTTTTATTTAGATATAATAAATAAAAGTTTTGAAATAATAATTATTGGATCTTTAGTTATACTAGCTGCAATAACTAAAAGAGCTCAAATTCCATTTTCTTCTTGATTACCTGCAGCTATAGCTGCTCCTACACCTGTTTCTGCTTTAGTTCATTCTTCTACTTTAGTAACAGCAGGAGTATATTTATTAATTCGATTTAATATTTTATTAGTGGATTCTTTAATAGGACAATTTTTATTATTAATTTCAGGTTTAACAATATTTATAGCTGGATTAGGGGCTAATTTTGAATTTGATTTGAAAAAAATTATTGCTTTATCTACTTTAAGACAATTAGGTTTAATGATAAGAATCTTATCAATTGGATTTTATAAATTAGCTTTTTTTCATTTACTTACTCATGCTTTATTTAAGGCATTATTATTTATATGTGCTGGAGTAATTATTCATAATACAAAAAATGCACAAGATATTCGATTTATAGGAAGATTAAGAATAAGTATACCTTTAACATGTAGTTGTTTTAATATTGCAAATTTAGCTTTATGTGGAATACCTTTTTTAGCAGGATTTTATTCAAAGGATTTAATTTTAGAAGTAGTTATATTATCTTATATTAATTTTTTTTCTTTTTTTCTTTTTTTTTTTTCTACTGGCTTGACAGTATGTTATTCTTTTCGATTAGTTTATTATTCAATAACAGGGGATTTTAATATAACTTCATTAAATATATTAAATGATAAAGGTTGAACAATAAGTTTTAGAATTTTTTTTTTAATAGTAATAGCTATTATTGGTGGAAGAATATTAAATTGATTAATATTCTTTAATCCAGATATAATTTGTTTACCTTTTGATATAAAAATATTAACTTTAATTGTTTGTATTTTAGGAGGATTTTCTGGATATTTAATGAGTAATATTTCTTTATTTTTTTATAATAAATCTTTAATAAATTATGGTTTAAGTAGATTTGCTGGGAGTATATGATTTATACCAATTATTTCTACTTTAGGAATTATTAATTTTCCAATAAATTTAGGATTATATAGTTATAAAAGTTTTGATCAAGGATGAAGTGAATTTTTTGGAGGTCAAATATTATATAATCAATTAAAAAATTATTCTTTATATATTCAAGAATTTCAAAATAATAATTTAAAAATTTATTTATTAAGTTATTTATTATGAGTAATTGTATTAGTATTAATGAGTATATTTTTAATTTAAATTTAAATAGCTTATATCTAGAGCATGACACTGAAGATGTTAGGGAAATTATTGTAATTTTTAAATATTTATAAAAAATAAATTTTTATTTTTACAGTGAAAATGTAATGTTTTAATTAAACTATATAAATAGAAATATGTTGATCAAGAAAAAGCTGCTAACTTTTATCTTTAATGGTTTAATTCCATTTATATTTCTTTATATTTAATTGGAATATAAATATTCAATGATATTATTAACAGTAATATACCTCTTTTTGGTTTCAATTAATAAGATAAATTGATAAAATCAATACTTTTTAAATGCAAATTAAATGTTATAGTTAACTATTATCCTAAAATATGGGTGAATTTCACCTAAGATTAGGTCGAAACTAATTGCAATATATCGCTTCATATTTAGTTATTTCATTCTAAAGCTCCTTGATTTCATTCATGATATAATCCAATTAATAAAATAAAAATAAAAAATAAGCTTGTAATTGATCAGTTTAATAAATTAGATGATTTAATAATTAAAATTATTGGTAAAATTAAAGCAATTTCTACATCAAAAATTAAAAAAATAATAGCAATTAAAAAAAATCGAAGAGAAAAAGGTAATCGAGAATAATTTATAGGATCAAATCCACATTCAAATGGAGAACTTTTTTCTCGATCAATAATAGTTTTTTTTGATAAAAAAGTAGCTAGTATTATTACAATAATAGTAATAATAAAAATAATACAACTTATAATTAATAGAATTAAAATTATTTATACTAAAATTATTTAGTCCTTATGATTGGAAGTCATATATACAAATATATACTTTATAAATTATCTACCTCATCAGTAAATTGAAATATATAAAAATAATCAAACTACATCAACAAAGTGTCAGTATCAAGCTGCAGCTTCAAATCCAAAATGATGACTTTTTGAAAAATGATAATTAATATGTCGAAATAAACATACTAATAAAAAAGATGTTCCAATTAGTACATGAAGTCCATGAAATCCAGTTGCTATAAAAAATGTTGATCCATATACACTATCTGCAATTGTAAATGAAGCTTCAATATATTCATAAGCTTGAAGAATAGAAAAATAAATTCCTAATAAAACTGTAAAAAATAATCTTTGAGTAGCTTGAGTATGATTATTTTCTATAAGACTATGATGAGCTCATGTGACAGTAACTCTTGAAGCTAATAAAATAGCAGTATTTAAAAGAGGAATTTGAAATGGATTAAAAGCAATAATTCCTACAGGAGGTCAAGTTATTCCTAATTCAATTGTAGGAGAAAGACTACTATGAAAGAAAGCTCAAAAAAAAGAAATAAAAAAAAAAATTTCTGAAACAATAAATAAAATTATTCCTCATCGTAAACCTAAAGTAACAGGTAAAGTATGTAATCCCTGAAATGTTCCTTCTCGAGAAATATCTCGTCATCATTGATATATAGTTAATAAAGTAATAATATTTCCTAAAGTAAATAATGTTAAATCATATTGGTGAAATCATTGAACAAGTCCAGTAACAGTTGTTATAGCTCCAATAGCTCCAGTAAGAGGTCATGGACTATAATCTACTAAATGAAAGGGGTGATTTGCATGTGTTGACATTAATTTACTTCACTAGAATATAAAGTTCTTAAAACTGCAAATACATATGATTGAATAATAGCAACAGCAGATTCTAATACTAAAAGAGCAATTTGAGTAATTAAAATTAATGAAAGAATAATATAAGATGTTGATATTGGTCCTGTATTTCCTAATAATGTTATTAATAAATGTCCAGCAATTATATTTGCTGTTAATCGAACAGCTAATGTTCCAGGTCGAATTACATTACTAATTGTTTCAATACATACTATAAAAGGTATTAAAACAGGGGGAGTACCTTGGGGCACTAAGTGAGCAAATATATGTTGTGTATGACAAATTCATCCATATAATATAAAACTTAATCATAGAGGAAAAGCTAAAGTTAAAGTTAGTGTTAAATGACTAGTACTAGTAAAAATATATGGAAATAATCCTAAGAAATTATTGAATATAATTAAAGAAAATAATGAAATAAATATTAATGTTCTTCCATTATGACCATTAGGTCCTAATAATGTTTTAAATTCTTTATGTAAAGTAATTAAAATGTTATTTCAAATAATTTGAAATCGATTTGGTATTAATCAATATGAAGTTGGGATAATTAGTAATCCAAGAAAAGTTCTTAATCAATTTAATGATAAATTAAAAATAGTTGTTGAAGGATCAAATACAGAAAATAAATTTGTTATCATTTTCAATTTATTTTAAAAGATTTAATATTAATATTTTGGGCTGTTTGATTTGATGAATAAGAAACACAAAAATAATTTTTAATATTAAAAATTACTAATGTAATAGAAAAAATTAAAAATAAAGTTAATCATCTAATAGGGGCTATTTGTGGAATTAAAAAATATTAGAAAATCTAATGTTTTTAGTTTGACATACTAATGTTTTTGGGTTAAACTAATTTTTTAATATAAAAAATCATTAGAAGTAAGTGCTAATTTACTATATAATGGTTTAAGAGACCAGTACTTGCTTTCAGTCATCTAATGAATTTAATTGAGAAGAAACTCATTTAATAAAATAATTTATTGGAATTCTTTCAATAACAATAGGTATAAAACTATGATTAGCTCCACAAATTTCAGAACATTGTCCAAAGAAAAGTCCAGATTGATTAATTAAAAAATTAGTTTGATTTAATCGTCCTGGTGTAGCATCAATTTTTACTCCTAAAGAAGGTACAGTTCATGAATGAAGAACATCAGTAGCAGTTACTAAAATTCGAATTTGATTATTTAAAGGTAAAATAATTCGGTTATCTACATCTAATAATCGGAATCCATTAATATCTAATTCATTTGTTGGGATTATATATGAATCAAATTCTAAATTTATAAAATTTGAATATTCATAACTTCAATATCATTGATGACCAATAGCTTTTAAAGTAATTAAAGGAGAATTAATTTCATCTAATAAATATAATAATCGTAATGAAGGGAAAGCAATAAATATTAGAATAATTGCTGGTAAAATTGTTCAAATAATTTCAATAGTTTGTCCATGTAATAAGTATCGGTTAGTAAATTTATTAAAAAATAATATAAATATTACATATGCAATTAATACTGTAATTATAATTAAAATTAAAATTGTATGATCATGAAAAAAATTTAATTGTTCTATTAAAGGTGAAGAACTATCTTGTAATCCTAAATTTGCTCAGGTTGCCATTAGTAATTCTAACAAAAGATAAAATTCTTTATATATGAAGCTTAAATTCATCGCACTAATCTGCCATATTAGAAGTTAGATGATAATAATGGAAGTTCTGCATAAGTATGTTCTGCAGGTGGAAGAGTATGATATCATTCAATTGATGATGATAATTGTATTGGGAATGAAGGAGTTCGTTGAGAAATTATACTTTCTCAAATAATAAATAAAAAGAATACAATTCCAAATAATGAAATTGTTCTTCCTAAAGATGATACAATATTTCATGTTAAATAACTATCGGGGAAATCAGAATATCGTCGTGGTATTCCTGCTAATCCTAAGAAATGTTGAGGAAAGAATGTTAAATTTACTCCAATAAATATAATAGTAAATTGAATTTTTAGTCATATTGGATTTATTACTAATCCTGTTAATAAAGGGTATCAGTGAACAAATCCAGCTATAATAGCAAATACAGCTCCTATAGATAATACATAATGAAAATGAGCTACTACATAATAAGTATCATGAAGAACAATATCAATAGATGAATTAGCTAAAACAACTCCTGTTAATCCTCCTACAGTAAATAAAAATACAAATCCTAGTGATCATAATAAGGCTGGAGTATAATTTAATTGTGTTCCATGTAATGTAGCTAATCAACTAAAAATTTTAATACCAGTAGGCACAGCAATAATTATTGTAGCAGATGTAAAATAAGCTCGAGTATCAACATCTATACCAACTGTAAATATATGATGAGCTCATACAATAAATCCTAATAATCCAATTGCTAATATAGCATAAATTATTCCTAAAGTTCCAAATGTTTCCTTTTTACCACTTTCTTGAGTAATAATATGAGAAATTATTCCAAATCCAGGTAAAATTAAAATATAAACTTCTGGATGTCCAAAAAATCAAAATAAATGTTGATATAAAATTGGGTCTCCTCCTCCAATTGGATCAAAAAATGAAGTATTTAAATTTCGATCAGTTAATAATATAGTAATAGCTCCAGCTAGTACTGGTAAAGAAAGAAGTAAAAGAATAGCAGTAATAACAACTGATCATACAAATAAAGGTATTCGGTCAAGTGTAATTCCTGAAGATCGTATATTAATTACTGTTGTAATAAAATTTACTGCACCTAAAATTGATGAAATACCAGCTAAATGTAAAGAAAAAATAGCTAAATCAACTGAGGCTCCAGCATGGGCTGTACCGGATGAAAGAGGGGGATAAACTGTTCAACCAGTCCCAGCTCCATTTTCTACTATACTACTTGAAAGTAGTAATGTTAATGAAGGAGGTAGTATTCAAAAACTTATATTATTTATTCGAGGGAAAGCTATATCAGGAGCTCCTAATATTAAAGGAACTAATCAGTTTCCAAATCCTCCAATTATAATTGGTATAACTATAAAAAAAATTATAATAAAAGCATGAGCAGTTACAATAACATTATAAATTTGATCATTTCCAATAAATACTCCAGGTTGACTTAATTCTGCTCGAATAAGAATACTTAATGAAGTACCAATTATTCCAGCTCAAGCTCCAAAAATAAAATATAATGTTCCAATATCTTTATGATTTGTAGAAAATAGTCATTGTCGCGATTAAATGGCTGAAATTTAGGCGATAAATTGTAAATTTATATATAAGAATAATTCTTTTTAATCAAACTTTATATTCAATAATGATATTAGACTGCAATTCTGAAGGAATAATTTTTTAATTATTAAAGTTTAAGAATTAAAAGAGTAATACAAATATTTTCAGCTTTGAAGGCTATTAGTTTAATTAACTTAAATTCTTATTATAAAATTAAATAAATTAATGAAATAATTATTAATCCTATAATAGAAAAAAAATTTATAGTTAAAATAAAGGTTATATTTTTATTGTTAAAATTATTAATTAATATTCAAGAATTTTTATTAAAATTTAACATATAAATACTATAAGATATTCGTAAATAATAATATAAAGTGATTAATGTTAAACAAACAGAAATAAATAATAAAAATAATTGATGTGTTTCTACTAAATTTTGAATAACTAATCATTTAGGTAAAAATCCTAAAAATGGAGGTAATCCTCCTAAAGATAATAAATTTAAAAATAAAAAAAATTTAATTAATGGATTTATTATTGAAAAATTAAAAATTTGATTAAAATGAAATAATTTCAAATTATTAAATAATAAAACAATAGATATAGAAAGAAAAAAATAAAAGATAAAATAAATTAATCATAATAATTCGTTATTTATTATTGCTATTAATATTCAACCTAAATGATTAATTGAAGAAAAAGCTATTAATTTTCGTAATGATGTTTGATTTAAACCTCCTAATGCTCCAATAATTATTGATAAAATAATAGTAATTAAAAAAAAATTATAATTGATATTATAAGAAATTAATATTAAAGGAGCAATTTTTTGTCAAGTTATAAGAATTAAACTATTAATTCATCTTAATCCTTCTATAACTCCAGGAAATCAAAAATGAAAGGGAGCAGCTCCATTTTTTAATAATAATGTTGATAAAATTAATAATTCATAAAAATTATTATTAATTCAATTTAAATTAAATGATATTATTATTAAAATAATAGCAAATAATAAAATAGATGAAGCAAAGGCTTGAGTTAAAAAGTATTTTAAGCTTCTTTCAGAGGTTATTAAATTTTTTTTACCTTCATTTATTAGGGGGATAAATGAAAGTAAATTAATTTCTAATCCTATTCAAGCACCAAGTCAAGAATTAGCTGAAATAGTAATTAATGACCCAAAAATTAATATAATTAAAAAAATATTATTAGAAATTTTTTTGATTAAAAAGAAAAGGATTACAACCTTTATAAGTGGGGTATGAACCCAATAGCTTAATTAGCTTATCTTTTTATATATTTTAGTGTATGATGCACAAAAGTTTTTGATACTTTTAGAAATAGTTTAATTCTATTAAATATAAATAATGAATAAAGCATTAAATCTTTATGATTTACCCTATCAAGATAATCCTTTTTATCAGGCAATTCATT